ATTCATCGCAATTCCATCCAGTAAAACGGAAGAATTATAAATCTCCAAAATAATAGATAGGAATACCGCAAATAGAGCCATTGCGATACCCATCAAAGGAGTCGTTCCCCACCCAGGGGCTACTTTACCATATTCCGAATTCAATGGTTTCAAAAAATCCCCTATAACAGTTCGCCTTGGACCAGATCTAGAACTACCCTCAACAGTTTGTGTAGCCATAATAAATCTTATTTTGCATTCAGTGGGATCTGTTGACTTTGTATACTATTCCGTTGTAAATAAACGATATTATCATAGATCCATTGTGGTCTTGAAATTATATATATATAATAATGGAACCAGCAACCCTAGTCGCTATTTCTATATCTGGTTTACTTGTAAGTTTTACTGGGTACGCCTTATATACTGCCTTTGGGCAACCCTCTCAACAACTAAGAGATCCATTTGAGGAACACGGGGACTAGTTGAAGTAATGATTGACGTAATGAGCCCCAAAATATTCTATTTTGGGGCTCATTACGTCAACTGAGATAATGAAAAATCATTTCATTTTTTTAGTTGGAACTTTAGGCGGTTCTCGAAAAAAGATAGCGAAAAAAATTATCCCTAGAGTCGATACTAAGAGGAATGTATAAACCAATGCTTCCATAAATTTGATTGTGGTTTACAATTATAGCTTCCATGTCTGTTTATTTTGGATCATCTCCTGGATAAAGAAAGAACAAGGGTAAAAAAAAGACAGTGATTGAAATCAATATTTTTTAGCGTCCTAAGCCTATGTCAAATCACAAACAGAAAATAAAAAATAGAAGAAAAAATAACAAAGCAATCTTGAATCAAACTACTTGTCTTCTTGTAGTTGGATCTCCAAGTTTTTGGAATGCTCCAAATTCTACTTGAGCATCTAAATCCGGATCAATACCAGCAAAAACATCTCTGAACAGGGTTCTAGCACCATGCCAAATGTGCCCGAAGAAGAAGAGCAGAGCAAACGAAGCATGCCCAAAAGTAAACCAACCTCTTGGACTGCTACGAAAAACACCATCAGATTTCAAAGTAGCACGATCTAATTCAAAAATTTCACCCAATTGAGCACGCCTAGCATATTTTTTCACAGTAGCAGGATCACTATAACTTACTCCATTGAGTTCACCACCATAGAACTCAACAGTTACACCTACTTGTTCAACACTATACTTTGATTCTGCCCTTCTAAAAGGGACATCGGCTCTAACAATTCCATCTCCGTCTACCAAAACAACCGGAAATGTTTCAAAAAAAGTAGGCATACGACGTACAAAAAGTTCGCGCCCTTCTTTATCTCTAAAGATAGGGTGTCCTAACCACCCAACGGCTATTCCATCCCCGTTGTCCATTGAACCCGCTCTGAATAATCCCCCTTTTGCCGGATTATTGCCAATGTAATCATAAAAAGCCAATTTTTCGGGAATTTTAGACCAAGCTTCGGATAACGTTTGATTTTCGGCTAGCCCAGCACTAACCCTTCGGTATATTTCTTGCTGGAAGTATCCCTGATCCCATTGATAACGAGTAGGACCAAATAATTCGATGGGAGTAGTTGATGACCCATACCACATAGTTCCAGCAACAACAAAAGCCGCAAAAAAGACAGCAGCGATACTACTAGAAAGGACGGTTTCAATATTTCCCATACGTAATCCTTTGTATAAACGCTGGGGCGGGCGAACACTAAGATGGAATAAGCCCGCTAATATGCCCAATGTCCCCGCTGCAATATGATGAGAGGCTACTCCTCCTGGAACAAAAGGATCAAAACCTTCCACACCCCATGCTGGATTTACAGGTTGTACCTTTCCAGTTAGCCCATAAGGATCGGACACCCATATTCCAGGACCATACAATCCTGTTACATGAAATGCGCCAAAACCAAAGCAAGCCACTCCTGCGAGAAATAAATGAATTCCAAAGATCTTGGGCAAATCCAAAGAAGGTTTTCCTGTGCGCTCATCACAAAAAATTTCCAGATCCCAATACACCCAATGCCAGATAGCTGCCAAGAAGCACAAACCAGAAAACACAATATGCGCTCCGGCTACACCTTCGTAACTCCAAAGACCTGTTTTGCTTATAGTAATCCCTGTAATACTCCAACCGCCCCATGAATTGGTTATTCCTAAACGAGTCATGAAGGGGATAACGAACATACCCTGTCGCCACATTGGATCAAGAACGGGGTCAGAAGGATCAAAAACTGCTAATTCATATAGAGCCATCGAACCGGCCCAACCCGCAACCAGGGCTGTGTGCATTATATGAACAGAAAGCAAACGACCAGGATCATTCAATACGACAGTATGAACACGATACCAAGGCAAACCCATGGAAATACCCCTTTCTCAACGAAAAATAGACACTATGTAACTTTATTGCATTAGAATAGACTACGTACCTCCCCCCTCGGTGGATTATTTCGGAGAAAAGATTACGCTTTGTTCGATTAGTTTACTAATAATACAAG